AGATACAATATATATATACAATCTATATCTATATAGATACAGAATAGAATATAGATATATAATATATTTAATATATTATATTATATATTAATATTAATAAAATATTAATACAGAGTATAGATATAATACAGATAATATATGTATATATAATATATCAATAATATAAAATATATCAATAATATAAAAAAATATAATATTAGTTATAATTTATAATTAGTATAAGTTTATTAGTATTCTATTATGTATATACAGTATATATACATAAGTCCATACAGTAGACTCATACTTGCTAGTGGCTTTTTATTGAAAAATAAAATCGATTTACCCAACAAGTCTAAGGTAAATTGTAATGAATTGTTTCAAGACCGAACCAAATTTCTTTTCTTTCATTGAATGAATTTTTTTCCATCAGAATAAAGTTCACTTACACGTACACCTACCCATTCGACATAAATTTCAAGGTATCTCATCAAATCCTGTGATGAAGAAATTCTCGAAAATTCTTTGAATGACAAGACAAGTAGAATTTTTTCATCACGCTTACTGGTTGTTAATTTCCTTCTTTTATTGTGAGATATTCTTATCTCATTTTAACAATAAATGAATCAATGAATGGAAGAATGAAAGCGAAAGAAGTGGAACTTAACCCCCCCTTTTTGTTTTGGACCAGCGACTCCCCGAAAACCCTATACTTTTACTTTGTTACTTTAGTATTATTTACACTTTTTTATATTTATATTAGACGAAATAAATATAGATTTCGATACTAGATTTAGATTTTGTTTCTATATCTAGATTTATATATATATTTATATATCTAGATTTATATTATATATATATAGATATAGAGATAGAGTAGAGAATTCCCATTCTAATGAGATTCATGAATATGAATGACAAATCAACAAGTTATCTGCAATTAGGAAAAGCAGAAAGATTCCTCGGATCTAATCATACATTGACAATAAAAAAAAACTCTTCATACTATGATCATAGTATCATGACAGTTAGACAAGCGGGCCCCCATCGTCTAGCGGTTCAGGACATCTCCCTTTCAAGGAGGCGGCGGGGATTCGACTTCCCCTGGGGGTAGGGGACTAGGAAAGGAAGTTGATCACGAATTCCCAATAGTCTTACAAGCGATTCCTCCTGGGTCGATGCCCGAGCGGTTAATGGGGACGGACTGTAAATTCGTTGGCAATATGTCTACGCTGGTTCAAATCCAGCTCGGCCCAAAAATTCGCCAATCTACCACGTATAATCCCCGCGCCCCTCAAAAATACTCGATACGGAGATAAAGAATCCAAATTTCTGCTAGATCCCTTATTTCTCTTTTCTCTGGGATTGTAGTTCAATTGGTCAGAGCACCGCCCTGTCAAGGCGGAAGCTGCGGGTTCGAGCCCCGTCAGTCCCGACGGATCTACTAAATACATCAATCAATTCGAAAGGGGGCCAGGGGCAGAATTTCATTCCCAAAAAAAAGACCCTTTAAAGATTTCTTTTCTTTGCGGTAGGAGATGGGCGGATTAATACAATTATACGTAGCATTATAGTAAGCATTCCAAGAAATCCCGGATCCTTTTTTTCGATTGTTCCCGATCCGTGGAATAGAATACTATGCTCTTTTTTTTGTAGAGGGGCACACATACACAAATGGAATTCACAATAAAAAATGAATTTAACAAGATTCCCCTAAGACTAAGAGAATTAGAAGACTTTTCTAGATTAAACAATTTCTCTTTATGGCCCCGTTTTTGTATAACCTCAATTACTAATTAAAAAATGGATTGCATTCAAATTGCACGCTGAGCCTTTGATATATACCCAGTGCTAATAATCTACGGAAGGGGGTAAAGGACAGAGGTCCTCTTAGCATTAGCAATGGAATAATAAATTAGTTTCTTTCTTGTTTTGATTTGTAACTATGTGACTAATGGAAGTGGAAGGGCAATCTGATGATACTTCATCAGATCATTGTACATAGAGTAGATTTAGATTATAGAAAAAAAAAAGAACGGAAACAGACGATAAATATAAATGAATTTGGGATTGGGTCCGGAATACGAGCTGGGATTCGGTATGGATAAAAAAACTTCCTATGTTATACTATTAAATTTTCGACGACAAATTGATTTGACAGCTCAGATATTGTTATTCATGATATTCATCCGATTCAAAACCCGCGAGATTAAGAGGGAATTCATTCATTGAATTTACAAGTGAAAGCTATGGGACTAAATCCCGAGTTATTGCGAAGTAAAAAAAAGATTAGATTATGGGAGTAAATATTCTTATGGGAGTAAATATTCTTGCATTTGTTGCTACTGCACTATTCGTTCTAGTTCCTACCGCCTTTCTACTTATCATTTACGTAAAAACAATCAGTCAAAATGATTAATTAATTAATCATTAATTTGAAATTTGAATTAAACTTTACTTCTGAGTTCTTTCAAAAAATTGACGAAATAAAATGAAAAGGATTCCAAATTTTGCGTCTTAAACGAAACTTAAATGAAATAAGCGGACTATAATCCGCAGTATTCTAATAGATAGATCGTATGGTATAAAGAAATAGATGAATCTTTCGACCATATGATCTATTGGTATTATTGTAGTGTATAAAGTTGTACTCTAGAATAAAGGTAGAGGCAAAATCTAGCTTAATATACAATTATTATACAATATTATATGTATTAATATTAATATACAATATTATATATGTATGTATTATATATGTATTATATGTATGCGGATCTCAATTCCATATATGGAATTGACATAGCACCCAATTCTATTTATTTGCTACACCTATTTGTATTTGTTTCGATCAATCTGAAATAATAGTTTTACCCTTATTCTCTTATTCTTATGTCTTAGGGTTCTAATTACTAGTTACTATATTTTTTCTGATGTTCAATACAAATCTCGGTATCTATCAAAAGAAAAAAATCCCTAAAGGAAAAACGATAGGGATTTCTATTAATAAAAAAAAATTCTTAGTAAACATTCCGAAGAAGTAATTGATTGAACCATCAACAGGAATTTCATGGGCACTTCTCGGAGTTCGAAAAGGAAGAGTAAACCTTAAGTTAACGCCTGGGACCATGATATGAAATGTGAGTCAATAAAGTATAAATAAAATTTATAAAATTAGAAAGAAGTCGGTAAATGTGCGATATGCCACTCGCCTGAGGGAAGATCCTCCTATCTATATTATCTCGTTAGACAACCGATATGTTTATACACTTTCTCATAGAAAGTGCGTATACACTTAACAAAACTACTTCTTCTTTGAATTCTTGTAACAGTAAACAGGGAAACAAATCAAATAATAATAAAAAAGTCGGGTCTTTCTTAGTATCCATCTAGAAGCCTGGTAAGAGCTCCTCGATTGAAATAAAAAATTTAGGAAAAATTTGATTGGACTAAATTTCCTATCATTTAGATCCCTTTCGAAATACAAAGATAGGAGAAATTTCTCTTTAATTGAAGAGTATGATTCATATAATACATTACTTCATCCGAATCCAATGGAATTCGAAATGAAGATTTTTTTTTCGTTTGAAATAGTTCAAAACGCGTTGCAGAACGATCTAGAAAACTGTTGATACTCTTTGATTCCCCAACTTAATTAGTAATACCCCTAGAGTCCACTTCTTCCCCACACTACGAGCGAAAGGGAAAATGTAAAGACTACCATTAAAGCAGCCCAAGCGAGACTTACTATATCCATGTGAATTATGTCCCCTTATTTCTATAACTATGAAAGAGTTATTCCATCATTCCTCACTAATAATAGTATAGTGGAATCGGGGGTGCAGAGTCAAAAGAAAGGGGATTCTGATCGAACACTATTGATAAACCAATTCACTAAATCCACCTATTTTTTATAAAAAAAAACTCCTATAAACTCCTATATGATGATTTCCAATCAGCAAAGATGAAACATAAGCAAAATACATAGTAACACCTCGGGGGGAATGTTCTTAATGGAACGCATAGGAAGAATAAGTTTTGTTGATCCTCATAAGTAAAAGTAAAAAAGTAAATAAGTAAAAAAAGCGGAAAATCCTTAATCTAAAATCCCATTTGATAGAATTCGTACCCTTTCCATTTTTCTCTGTGAAAGAATAGGGAGACAGTAGAAGTATATTCTTGATTAGGGGTTGCCGAAAAGAAATTGTTTCTCTTTTTCTTTTGCCCTTTACTAGAATTTAACTATAATTTAAATTCAAAGTGAATTATCCATCCACTCGAATATTGATTGGATACCTGAGGACTGAGAAGTTTTTGGGAGTCCGTCGTATATGTTGTATATAAAGTATCTTCTGTCCCCCCCCCCACCACTATTGTAATAGAATTTTTTTCCTATCCAGGCTCTCCAATCTAATCCAAGGTCCAGCCATTCGACACTAGATTAGTAGTACAGCGATTAGTGATTAGTGGAATCTCGAAGTCTTGATAACCCGTATACTATTATAATATTTCTAGAATATTTCCTTAAATCCTAGATACCAGGATTTACAGAAAACCCCCACCCCAGCCGGATGTTTCGAATCAAACAAATATCAACGGTCCGCTTCTGCTGGGAAATACTTCGGCGAGTTATATCAACCGAACAGAAGAAGATATTTCGAGTCTTTTGTTTTGTTGATCAGGCGACACCCGGATTTGAACTGGGGAAAAAGGATTTGCAGTCCCCCGCCTTACCGCTCGGCCATGCCGCCAAAATGATAGAAAATATATGACGCAGTACGGAACTTTCTTTTATTGGATTTGCACCTGGAGTTCCGTTTTTCTTAACTTCTAACCCTTTTATTTCCTATTCTTATTCTTTCCTAATTCTAAAAGAAATCCTTTCCGCCCTTTGATTGGATTGGATCCACCCATCTTAAAATAGCCAACTTCTCTCACTTTCTATTGACTATTGACAAATCAAATGTGGATTTTCATTCGCAAAAGTATAAATTTATGACAAATTTGAACCGTTAACTGTTGCC